GGAAAATCGATGTTTTACTACCGATCATAAGTTTTATGTTCAGTGTAGCCTTCATACTGAAAATTATGATCAAGGATTGCTTTATCAATCACCATCTACTTTGGAGATACCTTCTGAAACATTTTTCAAATCCAAAAATTCAATATCTTCCCGCGAATTAGTGAATCAAGCGGGTTCTTTTGTGCAGAATAATAAACAGAAAACAGCGGGTTAATCTTTAAAAATTCCATTGTAAATGTGAAATACTCATATAAATTATAAATGTACAAATGTGGGAGAGATCAAGAAAATGCAGGGTAATTTATCTGATTGGCTAGTCAAGCATGAGCTAGTTCATAGATCTTTGGGCTTCGATTACCAAGGAATAGAGACTTTACAAATAAAAACGGAGGATTGGGACTCCATTGCTGTCATTTCATATGTATATGGTTACAATTATTTACGTTCCCAGTGCGCCTATGATATAGCACCAGGTGGATTTTTAGCTAGTGTGTATCATCTTACGAGAATACGGTATGGTATAGATAAACCTGAAGAGGTATGCATAAAAGTCTTTGTCCCAAGGAATAATCCTAGAATACCGTCTGTTTTCTGGGTTTGGAGAAGTGCAGATTTTCAAGAACGGGAATCATATGATATGTTGGGAATCTCTTATAATAATCATCCACGCCTTAAACGTATCTTGATGCCTGAAAGTTGGATAGGTTGGCCCCTACGTAAGGACTATATTACTCCAAATTTCTATGAAATACAAGATGCTCATTGAATGACAAGAAACTAATGTTAATGTATATGATAATGACACGACTCCAGAATTCATTTAAGGAATATTTTAACGTCCTGTTTCATCTGAAACAGAGTAACTGCACTCTAATTCGTATTCTGGATGGGCTAAAAGCTAAAAAAGATGCTTCATTGATATTCCCCAATTTGAAAGATATACATTTCGTATGAGTAAAAACAATAGAATAGGATGAATAAAAAGAGTTCTGTACCATGTAACATGAACTTTGTACCGCGCACATTACTTAGAGGGATCTCAGGAAGTAAAAAAAAGTTAAATAAAGTAGAAGTGGGTAAGTAGGAATGAAAACATAGAATAAATATAAAATACGAAAACAAAATTCAGAAATGCAAAAGGATCAGATTTTATTTGTACTGTGTTTGAAATACATTCTGTTTATTTATATCCTTCAACTCCTTTAGACTTTTAAGTTTTTTAACCAATCCTTTAACTTATTAATTTTAGATATATATGTTAGATATATATGAAGGCTTAACATTTGGGTGAGAGAAAGCACGGTATGAACAAATAAAAAATAAAAGAAAGCATAATCCCATTTTGTTCTTTACCATATATATTTTATCCATCTCAAAAATGGAGGTCTATATCCATACACTATCCATATACCCTATTAGACCTAATTATACCTAGATGATATAGAATTTAGGTATACATATATATAATGCTTGAGGCTATTAATGAATATATATCCCATTAATTTGTATGACTAATTATTTGATACATTATTTACGTGTCAGGAACCAGATTTGAACTGGTGACACGAGGATTTTCAGTCCTCTGCTCTACCAACTGAGCTATCCCGACCTTTTCTCGCGCATTATCCTAGTAGAGCACTTTATCTATGTCAATTAAAGGGACTAAAAAATTAAGAAAGTATTAAAAAATCTTACCCAGCTCCTGAATTTCTTAGATTAAAAAAAGATAAGATAAAAAGTAGTTAGGAAGTATAGTTAAGTTAGTACTTAAAATGGGCTTTTATTGGGGATAGAGGGACTTGAACCCTCACGACTTATAAAGTCGACGGATTTTCCTTTTACTATAAATTTCATTGTTGTCGATATTGACACGTAGAATGGGACTCTCTCTTTATTCTCGTCCGAATAATCAGTTTTTAAAAAGATCTATACAGACTCTGGAATGAATAATTTGATCACTGAATATTCGATTCTTCCTTAAACTTTGATTGGAATATGGAATAGATTTACAATAACTCTTAAATTTTTCATATATATATATATATATATTATAATGGATTCGGGCCGCGATTAATCAATCGTTTACTATGGTCAGTATGTATATATACGTATATAGGGCGGGCATCCTCTCTGTAATTTTGATAGAAGAATTCCGGCTACCAGCGCAACGTAATCAACTTCATTCGTTAGAACAACTTCCATTGAGTCTCTGCACCTATCTTTTTTTATTGTAGTTTTATATTAAAAAAACTATAAATTAAACCCTTTTTCTCAAAATAAAGATTTGGCTCAGGATTGCCCATTTTTAATTCCGGGGTTTCTCTGAATTTGGAAGTTATCACTTAGCAGGTTTCCATACCAAGGCTCAATTTAATCAAGTCCGTAGCGTCTACCGATTTCGCCATATCCCCTTTTGCGACAGGATCCAGTTGTAATTCTATTCAATTCCTTTATTTATTTTATTTATCTTGGAATCAAATCATTGCGTTGAATTTATTAGATAATGATTCTTAGATCTAAAAGTGTATGCCACTATTTTTTTGCCATTCTCTATCATTTCCATTGTATTGAATGAACCCTAATTTGTTCCAATCGGACATGATTCTATCATTGATGTGCCTCCAATTCAATATGAATAGATATATCCCACCTCTATAATCTCTCCTCCCTTCATTTTGACTTTAAAAGCGCAATTTGTAATACTGGAAGGATCGATACTCATTACTTATTTTTTTTTTTTTCGCCCTATCTTCTCTGAATGACAACAAAGGAATGTCTTAATTATAATTTTAATTGTATCTTTATAATAATAATATCTTTATTCTTAAATCTTAGAATGGATTCACTATCATTATATTATATAATATAATTAATTATATAATTTATTTAGAGATAATTAATAATTACTTAGCATAATTTGGTATAACTGTTCTAAGAAATAATTAGACTTTTCTAAAATATAATATCAAATTGAATTTGATATTATATTCTTAATCAAGTAATAATTATGGAAATATTATGTCTTTTTAAGTATTATTATTAAGTAATTATTAATACTATGAATTAAAATTTTTAAAATAATAAATATTAATTATAAAGAAATTAATAGCTAATATATTAAATCTGGTAGTTTCTGGACTCCCTATTCACTATTTCTATTTCTGCTATGTGAGCCCGCTTAGCTCAGAGGTTAGAGCATCGCATTTGTAATGCGATGGTCATCGGTTCGATTCCGATAGCCGGCTTTTATCTATCTATTTTTTCATGATTGATAATATCTTCTCCCCCCTTTCTTCAAATATCGGTCGCTGATCTATTATGTCGTGTTAACTTGCAACTATGAATAAAAAATAGATTGGAATGGAGCAATTAGATCTATACAGAACAAATCATAAAACAGAGACTTAACTTCTTTACTATCATATACAAAAAATATAGATATTGATACAATGCATTTCATTCTATTTTCATTCTACTTTAGTATTGTATACTTCAGTAGATTTAGCCTTGCTTTGTTTATCCTTTAGTTTAGTCTTAATTTAGATTTTTCTTTAAATTTTTCAATAAAAAAAAAGGAGTTTTATGTCTCGTTACCGAGGGCCTCGTTTCAAAAAAATACGCCGTCTGGGGGCTTTACCAGGATTAACTAGTAAAAGGCCTAGATCTGGAAGTGATCTTAAAAACCAATTGCGTTCTGGGAAAAAATCGCAATATCGTATTCGTCTAGAAGAAAAACAGAAATTGCGTTTTCATTATGGTCTGACAGAACGACAATTACTTAGATATGTGCATATCGCTGGAAAAGTCAAAGGGTCAACAGGTCAGGTTTTACTACAGCTACTTGAGATGCGTTTGGATAACATCCTTTTTCGATTAGGTATGGCTTCAACCATTCCTGGAGCCAGACAATTAGTTAACCATAGACATATTTTAGTTAATGGTCGTCTAGTAGATATACCAAGTTATCGTTGCAAACCCCGAGATATTATTACTACGAAGGATAAACAAAGATCGAAATCTCTGATTCAAAATTATATTGCTTCATCGCTCCGGGAGGAATTGCCAAAACATTTGACTATTGACTTATTCCAATATGAAGGATTAGTAAATCAAATAATAGATAGTAAGTGGATTGGTTTGAAAATAAATGAGTTGTTAGTTGTAGAATATTATTCCCGTCAGACTTGAACCTAATGAAAATAACAAGAAAGGTTCAGACAAAAGGAAATAGATTTAAGAGCCTTGATCCACATTTTTTTTCTTATTCACGTATCACAAATGGATCGGCAGTAGGATTTTTTTTTTTTTGCTTTTCCCATATTTCTATTTTACGTACCACAGTAATGTAATTAGGAATAGAGAATCTCTATCAAATCAAATAAAGTTCTTACTTACTGTTGGAATAATGCTATCAATTGTTATTTGAATTTGATACATTGTGATCGGTAACGTTGGTGACTCGATAGAAACGGAAAGAGAGGGATTCGAACCCTCGGTAAACAAAAGCCTACATAGCAGTTCCAATGCTACGCCTTGAACCACTCGGCCATCTCTCCTACATAATCATAATCTTATTATTAACCAGAAACCGAGTGAAGTGAATAGCGAGTCATTCATATTATTTATTCCAGTACGGGTAGGACCCATTACTGGTTACATAGGAATAAAAGATTCCTTTCAAATTTCATATTTCTCAACACCAATTTACTTAATGGATTTTTATATTTCAATTGTATGACGCATACGCATTATGCAAACAAAAGAGTATGGTTACTCTCCTCTATTTTATCATGGAATTATTATTCCATTCTTTATTTTTCCTCTTTTGATTATAACCAAATTAAAACTTTTCGAGTTACCAGAATCTATAGTAAAATAAAGTCCTTGGTTAGTCAACTTAGAGAAAATCGTAATAGTTCCGTTTATCAGTATACTACTTAATTTGTAGGAAATCCAATCTCATTCAAATATTTCATATCTCATCTCATCCCCCCTTGGGCACAATTTGAGCGGAATATCCACATCTTTTTTTAGAATTAGTCTATTTTTATGATATTTCGTACTACTGTACAATTCGGATAATTTTCCTTTGGGAAAATGAGAAGAATTATAGAATGGATTGTTAATTATGCCTAGATCCCGGATAAATGGAAATTTTATTGATAAGACTTCTTCAATTGTAGCCAATATCTTATTACGAATAATTCCGACAACTTCAGGGGAAAAAAAGGCATTTACTTATTACCGAGATGGTGCGATTTGATTTTTTTTCTTGCTTTTTTAGACCTTAATCTGAGAGAGAGAAGCGTGGTTCGGGATAGAAAGAAACAAATTTTTTTTAAACCAACGCTTGGTGAAGGTGAAGTTTAAAGATAGAACAATTCCTTCTGTCGTGTATCCTCGATTGATACGGCTTCAGATGCTTTAATTATCGATTTTAGTATTGAGCGAAAGGTTACACCTATAGGTTCTGGATTGCGGGTCAATACTACGCCACTAGTACCAATGGGCGGCATAGAGGAAGAAGCACTACTCTACGGAATCAACAACACGAAAACTTTGTTATATTATAAATTACCCCTTCTCGGTATTGGGACTAATAAGAAAAGAAAGAATGAATGGTTGGGACAACAAACATCCATCTCGTTTGTACTTTGGATACCCATATAACCATCAAAGATTGTTGAAGTGACTGATTCCTGGAAATAGAAGGCGTTGTGAACAAAGAAATTGTTGGAGTGACTATTTCCATCTAGCACTAATACAATTGGTGTTAAGAAAAGACCTCTTTCGGGAAGGCTGGCTAGAAATTTCTTGTAAAAATACTAGCCCCCATCAGTTCATAATGAGAATAGTGAAATCTTGATTCCAGAGATTATGTCCCTTAGTACTATGCACAGAGGGGAGGAGCCGTATGAGATAAAAATCTCATGTACGGTTCTGGAACGGAGATTCTTTGATATAGAATGAACGGCCGTAACGGATGTCGGCTCAATCCGAAGGAAATTATGCGGAAGCTTTACAAAATTATTATGAAGCTACGCGACCAGAAATTGATCCCTATGATCGAAGTTATATACTCTATAATATAGGCCTTATACACACAAGCAACGGAGAGCATACGAAGGCTTTGGAATATTATTTCCGGGCACTAGAACGAAACCCATTCTTACCACAAGCTTTTAATAATATGGCCGTGATCTGTCATTACGTGCGACTATCTCCATTATAGAAAAAAGATAAAGGCTAGTAAATACTAGAATAAAATAGGCTTTCTACATATGTATCGTCCAAAGCAACGATTTTTATCAGCTGTAGCAAGGAAAAATACTTCAAATATAAATGAATAAGTACGCCTATATACTCTATGGATAAAGGATCGAATTGATAGAGAAAGCACCGTAAAGATCAATTAGCAAGTTATTAGGTCGATACAGTTAAGAACTGCTTACTTATGTCATAATATGAGATATAAAGTTAGGAATCTACTTATGTAATAGAGTCGATCTACTAAGGTATTGAGCAGCGGTGTAGCATCAGATCCCAAAGATAGTAAGTTCTTTTTTCTTACGGAGGAAAGTCTTTTCAAAAATTCTATATGAATTTCATATATGAGATGAAACCGAGATAGTTACCTTTCAGAAAATCCTAACGATATAGGGGGAGTTAATTCTTATGAAGGTAGGAGAAAAGATAAAACTGATTATTGATCAAAATTAGAGTTTGAAACTTATGTAATTAACTTAACTTCGTCTGGTTAACCCAAGAAAACCGGGTTAGGTTTATGAAAAATCTAATTCAGTTAGCATAGGGTAGATTAAAAAGATGGGACACAAAAAGAGTCGATTGCTGAGCCGTATGAGGCAGGAAACTCTCAAGTACGGTTCTAAGGGAAGGAATTTAACCACCTATTCCGACCGGGGAGAACAGGCCATTCTACAGGGTGATTCTGAAATTGCGGAGGCTTGGTTCGATCAAGCTGCTGAGTATTGGAAACAAGCTATAGCGCTTACTCCAGGTAATTATATTGAAGCACATAATTGGTTAAAGATCACGAGGCGTTTCGAATTCGAATAAAAGCACTCGCTTTATTAATTTTTTAATTTATTAAAATGGTGATTGGATCCATCAATCAACTAAAATAGATAGTTACTATGAGAAGATCCAATCAAGAATTTCATTATATCTCTTCTTCCTAAAAAATTCTATTTTGTATAGTATCCCATAAGGATAAAGGTATTTGATAATAAAAAGGGTCCGTTGGGCACCTAATCGTTATGTCATAATAGATCCGAACACTTGCCCCGGATCAACTTCGATATCATAATTGCTCTAGTGAATAACTAAATAAAATAGATGAATGAGAGATGGGGGACCGATGATAAAAAAAAAAAAAAAAATATCCATCTTTCAGAAGTTTCACTAAAAACTTGACTGTTGGCAGGTCTCTTTGTATGTGTTGTCCGGAAAGAGGAGGACTTAATGATTATTCGTTCGCCG